TCTTTAAAAGATCTATCAGACTATGGAGTGACTGATTTGATCAGTGAATATTCGATTCTTCCTTAAACTTAGAATCGATTCACAAGAATTCTTCAATTTTGCATATAACATATATGAATCTTTCTTTGATATTTTATTACGTATATGTACGTATATGGGTTCATCCTTTCTAGAGTTTAAATAGAAGGATTCCTCGATCAACGCAGTCAACTCTATTCGTTAGAACAGCTTCCATTGAGTCTCTGCACCTATCCTTTTTTATTCTTGCTTTCTGAACCCTTTATTTGATTTTGATTTGTTTTCTAAAAACAGGATTTGGCTCAGGATTGCCCATTTTTAATTCCAGGGTTTCTCTGAATTTGAAAGTTATCACTTAGTATGTTTCCATACCAAGGCTCAATCCAATCAAGTCCGTAGCGTCTACCAATTTCGCCATATCCCCTCTTTTTTGTTTTGAGACTAGGATCTCGTTGGGATGCCGTCCCTTTCTTTATGTTCATTTATTCTGGAACCGTTTACGTTGAATTCTTTAGATATGCAAGATATGGATTTCTATATAGAAAAAGTGTCTCTGTCTCCTCCTATTTGTTTGATTTCTTGTATATTTTCTTTCAGATATCGGAGGACCTTTTTTGTATTTAGTCCAATCAAAAATGATTCTATCATTGATGTATCCGCAATTCAATATGGATGGATATATACCCCATATATATGCGTCTCTTACTCTTTTTTTTTACCTCGATATTTGGAATACTCAAACGGTCAATTCTTTTTTCGCCTTATCCCCGCCCTTTTGAATGAACACAGAGGAATGTCTCATTATCATTATATTTAATCTGGATTGTATCCTTATCCTTACTTAATCTTTATCCTTATCTTTTCCTTAGGGTCGCCCTTGTATATTGTATAATAAAATTAGAATAGAGAGTTATTCTACTATAATTTTAAGTACTATAACTAATCATTCTATTCTAAATTTAGAAATAATAATAGTATTTCAATTGAAATTGATTGTTATTGTTATATAGTTAGAACTATTATATATTCTTTATGTTACATATTATATTTTCTTTATGTTACATAATAGTAGATTCATTATACTATAATGAATTATTAATATGCAATAGCTAAAGTAGTTTACTAAAGTCCTATGCACAATTTATTTTATGCGAGCCCGCTTAGCTCAGAGGTTAGAGCATCGCATTTGTAATGCGATGGTCATCGGTTCGATTCCGATAGCCGGCTTTGTCTATTTGTTCTTTTTTTTTTTACTTTTATATTACTTATATTACATAATTAATCATAATTAATAAGGCCTCCTTGAAGGAATATTGAAAAGACTTCTTACCCCCTCTCCAAGGAAAGAATCACTGATCCATTATGGCGTAAGAACTTCCAACTATGAATAAAAAATGGATTGGAGCAATTAGATCTCTACCAAACAAATCAGAAAAAGTATATATAACTTCTTATATATATATATACAAAATTGGATATTGATTGATACAATTCATCTCATTCTTCTTTGTAATACATCAATACATCAGTAGATTTAGCTTCGTTTATGGTTTAGTTCAGTCTTAATTTAGGTTTATTCTGTAATAATTTTTTTTTCAATAAAATAAGGAGTCTTTATGTCTCGTTACCGAGGGCCTCGTTTCAAAAAAATACGCCGGCTGGGTGTTTTACCGGGACTTACTAGTAAAAGGCCGACACCCGGAAGTGATCTTAGAAATCAATCGCGCTTCGGAAAAAGATCTCAATATCGTATTCGTCTAGAAGAAAAACAAAAATTGCGTTTTCATTATGGTCTGACAGAGAGACAATTACTTAAATACGTTCATATCGCTGGAAAAGCCAAAGGGTCAACAGGCCAGGTTTTACTACAATTACTTGAAATGCGTTTGGATAACATCCTTTTTCGATTAGGTATGGCTTCGACCATTCCTGGAGCCCGACAATTAGTTAACCATAGGCATATTTTGGTTAATGGTCGTATAGTAGATATACCAAGTTATCGATGCAAAGCCCGAGATATTATTACTACAAGGGATGAACAAAAATCCAGAGCTCTGATTCAAAATTATCTTGATTCATCCCCCCATGAGGAATTGCCAAAACATTTGACTCTTCACTCATCCCAATATAAAGGATCAGTCAATCAAATAATAGATAGTAAGTGGGTCGGTTTGAAAATAAATGAGTTGCTAGTCGTAGAATATTATTCCCGCCAGACTTGAACCTAACTAAAATAACAAAAAACAAGGGTTCGGGGAATTTAGCCCCTTTTTGGGGGAGTAAATCGACCTAAGGTAAAGGAGCTTAATCTGGATTTTTCTCCCATTCATGTATCATAAATGGATCGAGGGGATATTGTTATGCCTTGGCTACTATTTCCAATATTTTATGTACCACAGCAATTCAATTCCAATTAGGAATATACAATCTAATCTCTATTAAAGAAAATTCTAACTGTTGGTGGTATCCATTGTTGTTATTT